AGTTAATAAAGAAAAAAAGTAAAATAAGTATGTAATCTAAGATACTTTTTTACATTTCTAGGATTAAACAAAAGGATTCGCAAATAAAAGCGCTAATGCCACAACCAGTCCGTAAATTGTTAAAGCTTCCATAAAAGCTAGACTAAGCAATAAAGTACCTCGTATTTTACCCTCTGCTTCTGGTTGTCTCGCAATACCCTCTACAGCTTGGCCTGCAGCAGTACCTTGACCAACTCCGGGTCCAATAGAAGCAAGTCCTACAGCCAATCCAGCAGCAATAACGGAAGCGGCAGAAATCAGTGGATTCATGGTAAGTTCCTCACACCAAAAAAAAAGAAATGGTTAATGATACAATCAACCAATGAATTATTACTTAATTTTATCATTAAGTTTGATCATTAAGATCTATTGGGTCGGAGTAACTAAAAACTAATGATAATATTACTGAATCGTCAGAACTACTTCGATATCTCATTTTTTGTTTCTACCCATGATGAAGTTTTTGTAAATCCATATACATACGGCTCTAGTTATTGCATTTCTTTCTTTCCAACCATTCTTTCATTCCATCCTTCGTTCTTTACTCTTCTATATCCTTGAGTTCATCTGTTTTTTCATCCAATACACAATCACAAATGAAACAGAAGAAAGGACTTGACTTATCTTGTAATCCATCTAATCTAAATGCAGTAAACTGCAATCAAATCAATATATGCAATCATCAATATATGCAATGGATATCAATATGATCGATATCAACGATATCAATATATCAATATAACGATATCAATATGTATATCAATACATATATATATATTTTTTTATTTATTTTGCTATATATATTGCTATCTATATATATTGCTATATATATATTACATATATATAGCATATAGTTAGATATATATATAGTTAGTTAGTATATAGGTAAGGCATAAGGACTTCTATTTATATATAGATAGGACTATATAACTAGTGAATATCTAATATTACATATACATATTACATATACATTTCTTTCTTCCATAACGTAAACTGGCCACATTTTATATTGAATCGGATTATAGAATCATTCCTCGAAACCCACACAAAAAGTGGCTGGACTTATAGACATTACATACATCTAGTGTGACCTCCCCAACCCATCTTTTTTTTTTACAATTCTGTAATATCGTGCATCTTCTCTCCTACGACTCTAGGTCATATATTCATACGTATTTATATCTATTATGTTCTCCAACCAAGCAGATTATCTTGAACCATGCATGAATTGGGATAAGCTAAAAAAAAAGACTATTTCGAAAACTAGTCAATGATGACCCTCCATGGATTCGCCTATATAAGCCGCGGCTAACGTTGCAAAAATAAGAGCTTGAATACCACTTGTAAATAATCCAAGAAACATGACAGGTATAGGAACTACTGAAGGGACTAAAGAAACAAGAACAACAACTACTAATTCATCAGCCAATATATTCCCGAAAAGTCGAAAACTAAGAGATAAGGGTTTTGTGAAATCTTCTAGGATGTTAATTGGTAAAAGTATTGGAGTTGGTTTGATGTATTTCTCGAAATAACCCAACCCTTTTTTGGTAAGACCTGCATAAAAATATGCCACTGACGTGGGTAAAGCTAAAGCAACAGTAGTATTTATATCATTCGTGGGCGCAGCTAACTCCCCATGAGGTAACTGTATGATTTTCCAAGGTAAAAGGGCACCTGACCAATTAGAAACAAAAATAAATAGGAACATAGTTCCAATAAAGGGAACCCAAGGTCCATATTCTTCTCCAATCTGGGTTTTGCTCAAGTCTCGAATAAATTCAAGGACATATTCAAAGAAATTCTGACCGTCGGTCGGAATGGTTTGTGGATTCCGAACAGCTATGATGGCTGAACCTAACAAGATAGCAATTACGACCCAAGAAGTGATAAGTACTTGGGCATGGATTTGTAAACCTCCTATTTGCCAATAGAAATGTTGGCCTACTTCTACACCCGATATATCGTATAACCCCTTGAGTGTTTTAATGTAACATGGTATAACATTCATATTGTCCTCTGATAGAAATTGAACTTCAAAAAAGGAATTAGTTTGATTCAACCATTTCTTTCTCAACTCACCAACTTGAATCATTAATCATATATTTAGGATACCAAGAAATCACATAACATCATAATATATATCAATATCCCCAGTTCTTTTTTTTATCTATTTTAAAAAATTCAAAAAAAAAGTAACCGATCCAATAAATCTATGGAGTTGCCCAATAATTAACATTAACTAATTTTATTATTCTTAATCATAATCAACGATTTCTTATATAGCTAGAACGACCTTCACAAATTGCGGATACTAATTTGTTAAGAATCAATCGAATTGAAGCTATAGCGTCATCGTTGGCTGGAATCGAAATATCTGCAAGATCTGGGTCACAATTTGTATCGATTAAACAAATCGTTGGAATCCCCAAAATGGCACATTCTCGAAGAGCCGTATATTCTTCTTGCTGATCAACGATGATCACAATATCAGGCAATCCCGTCATATATTTGATCCCACCGAGATATGTTTGCAAGGTAGATAATTTTCTCTTCAACATTGCTGCATCTCTTTTGGGGAGACGGTTGAGTTTCCCCATCTTTTCTTCTGCTCTTAAGTCCCTGAACTTATAAAGTCTCGTTTCCGTAGTGGACCAATTCGTTAACATACCACCGAGCCATTTTTGATTAATAAAATGAGACCGAGCCCTTATTGCAGCTGATGCTACTGAATCCGATGCTTTATTTTTGGTACCGACGATTAAGAAGTTTTTTCCCCTACTTGCTGCATCAAAAACTAAATCACAGGCTTCTGATAAAAAACGAGCAGTTCTAGCGAGATTTGTAATATGAATACCTTTACGCTTTGCAGAAATGTAAGGGGCCATTCTAGGATTCCATTTCTTAGTACCATGACCAAAATGAACTCCTGCTTCCATCATCTCTTCCAAATTGATGTTCCAATATCTTCTTGTCATTTTTTCCCACACTTCCTTTTTGTTTTTTCTTTTTCGTATTATTAACAAAGAGACGAGGTACCTTGAAATAAATAATTGTTCCGATGGAACCTTCTACCGGGGATTGACCATTGATACACGGCACAAACCATAATTTTTTTTAATTACTTATTTTATTTATTACCAAATCAATAATCAGACCAGTATAGTTAAAAGATAATTAAAGTGAAAATGAATCCGCTCTTAGGAATCATTAAATCGCATAAATGATTGTTCTGATGTCTCATGTAAATTTGTCTCATGGGAATTGTTTGTCGCGTAAGAACAAAATAATTCTCTATGGTGTAACAAAATATCTCTCATTTCCAACTCGAATAGATTTTTTCTTTTGATTTCCAAATAAATGTTTTTGTCTTGCCTTGAACGGTGCACAAATTTTTGGAATCCGGTACCAACAGGTATAATCCCCCCCAGAACAACGTTCTCTTTCAGGCCTTTCAACCAATCAATACGACCTCGTAGAGCAGCTTTTGCTAAAACTCGAGCGGTTTCTTGAAAACTTGCTTCGGATATGAAACTTTGAGTATTCAGAGACGCTCTTGTTATTCCCAATGAGATTGCCCGATAACAGATCGATTCGTCCAAAGCGCGCCCTGCTCGTTCCGCTCGCAACAATCCGATTAATTCTCCAGGCGAAAAAACATTAGACATTCCATCTTCTGAAACCAACACTTTTGATGTTACTTGACGTACAATAATCTCTATATGTCTATTATGGATCTGTACCCCCTGGGATCGATAAACCTTTTGGATCTTATTAACCAAAGAGATACGACTTTGGGCTATGGTTAGCTCAGCTCCAATCAAAAACCCCCAGGGGATCCCAAGAATTCTTGGTATACACTCGTTCCAACCTTCAACTCTCCTTTCGAGGTTCATCGATATTGAATCAATCGAACGCACTTCTAAGATTTGTTCTACTTTTGGAAGACCTTGCGTTATGTCACCAGATCTCGATTTTTCATATATAAATGTAACTAATGTATCTCCTTCGTAAAGGATTTTCCCATAATGACCATGAACAGTTGCTCCAGGAGTAGCCAAATAAGACTTAGCCGATCTTATAACTAAAAAGTCGACATTAACAATTAAAATTTGACCAGATTTTTTTACGTGTGGTTCGTATTTAAATAGACATACATTTTCACAAATAAATTGTCCAAGGCTAATTTTGATCGATGTCTCTTCACAATAATCATGATGGAGAAAGCACCAATTCAAATGGAATGGGTTCAAAATGATGTTACTGCATAGATCGGGATTATAAATCCTTCTATTTTCATCTATTAAACAGTATTTAAGTACTTGAAGTACTTGGAAAATCTGTTTCAAATTGTCAAGTAGCAAATATTTCTTTAACACGATCTGATTATGAGTTATTAAATGGTAAGATGAATAAAAATTCGATATTTTAGGTACAATAGCGCCTAAGGGACCTAAATAATCCCTAATTGGAATTAGGGGATCCGATTCTTTTGTCACATTGTTATATTTCGAACTATTGAATGGACCAATTCGAGAACAATTGGATGATGACAAAATTAACAAAGATTGGCATTCCTTATTTCGATTCAACAACATACCAATAGTTCCTTGATGTTGGCTAAGTGATTGAATCTTCGCCTTGGAATAAAAAGGATTGATATTGGTGCAATCTAATCCATTATCGGGAATCAATCCGGAACTTGCCCTATCATACCTTTTTCCGGTATACGAAATAGTGGACTTGACTAACTCAATTCTTATGAAATCGCGAATTAGATCATTTGCCCTTACCTCAACAAAGGAAGCATGAACCTCTTCTATAGAACCATTTTGTTCTTGGTCCCAATTCAATACTAAGCAAGTCCGAACTAATTGAATACTTGTGTGATAAATTCCTCGAATTGACTTGCCATTTCCATAAAGGATATAATTGACAACTCTAAATTGGACATTATCCTT